GGTTCTCCAAATTAACCCCGCCGGTACATATAACTCAGAGGAATATGTGATTGATTCATACACAGCATCTCTTTCTTTTATCAAAGGTTCCACCAATTGATAAGATTCCTCAAATAATTGAAATTCAATTTCTTGATCCGTATCTTCAATTTTTGGAAATTGATGAAGTTCTTCCATCAAGCCCTGATCAATGAACCTACAAAATCCCTCAAATTGGATCTGACTAAATCCAGGTATTGTAAACATTCCCTCATCTCCACCATCCCGGAGCATCTTTAGTTTCCCGTTTTTCGAAAAAATCCCATTATTGGCTCACTCTTTACCGAACCGTACGGATACAGATCGATCTAGCAATGATGGAATGTATATTCCGTTTACTGAATCACATGAAATTTTATTCAACCCCAAACACATACATACATATATATATGTAAATGGAATGTATGGGCAGAGGGAGAAGGAGAATTTTGTACTAAAATTCGAGCAACAGATGCAAATCTAAATGACTCGATAAAACATTCATGGAAACAAGTTGGATTCTGCCACTGATACCATACCTATGGATACCATAGAATCTTATTTAAAATGGTCTATTTGATCCAATTTCTTTGTATATCTTCTACCTTTTATCTATCAATTATGATATTATGATCAGATCAGGTTGGGTACCAGAAAAATGGATTGATTCGGGATTTGATCTGTTCTATATCTACTATATCTATGTTATATAAATGATAGAGAGACAGAATAATCAGAACATTAGAAAAATCCGGGTGGCTTTTATTTTAGCACTTAGCTCGTTGATTCCGTTGTTCAAAAGATAATTCACAGAAAGGAGGGATCTATTTCGACCATTTCATTTTAGTTGTTAGTAGAATACAATTGCAGTACGTACGTAAGAGGAGTTGTATCGATGAAGTAATGCGAAGCTAGCTAATCTCGCTAGCCCATACTTTATTGCCGTTACACTTGGATATATATTTCGTTTGTGCTATATCATGAATTTATATTCCAAATGGATCATGATTTACTATAAGGGTGTGTAAGCTATCTTACTGTTTGGGGTTTACATAAACACATAGTTGTTATTATAATTAATTGGAATTGAATTGGATTGATACTGATTCGTCATGTATCAATTTGATTTATTTTCTTCTTATTACATTAAGGTAAAGCAGTTGGAGATCCAAAGAACCATTCGTAAATTCACATTCACATTCGTTAAATAGTTAATGGTTCCATTTAAGTATTAAATGACTGTGACTGGAAATTTCTTCTTTATTTTCTTTTTCTTTCAATGCAATCAGGAAGTTTTTAGGTCTTATGTTGAGATACTATACAATAGATCTAAGAAAATCTAAGAAAATGATCTCAACTAGATGAAAAGTAAGTTGGGTAAAAAGATGGATAGAATAAGGAAAACAGAATTGGAAGATGCAAATCCAATAAAAACCAATGATTCAGTAATACTCTCCAAAAAAGAGTATTTACATTTCTTTTTTGGCGGCATGGCCGAGTGGTAAGGCGGGGGACTGCAAATCCTTTCTCCCCAGTTCAAATCCGGGTGTCGCCTGATCAACACAACAAATGGCTCGGAATCCTGCTTCGCTGATATAACTGGCCTGATTCTTGCCCGGTGGACGAAAAGAACTGTTGATACTTTATTTATCTTCAGAATCAGCTTCAAAATACGCGGGTTCTATGAAAGAAGGGCTGTAAATCTTTGCTCCGAGGATCCAGGGGGGGTTGACTTATAGGAAAGACTATAACTATCAATCTTTCCTAATTACCATACCCTACCAGTACCCTACCAATGCCCACTGTAGGGTCTCCTGATTCAGTCGTGAATTAGATCTCGCTTGGATTCGCCACGGGGGAATCCTAGGGGTTGTGGAGAGGGCTGAAGATACTTTGTATACAGGCCGTACTCGCGATAGGATTTCAGTGCTCAGCCAGTCATTCAATAGTGAATGGTTAACTGGCCCCTATAGAAGAAAGTAAAAAAGAATTTTTCTGTGGTAACCCCCGCAATGTAGCAATGTAATAGGGTGTCTACCGATTGTTTCACAGAAACAGAGATACGTAAGGTTTAGCTTAGGGAGAGACAGTTATCCATCTTGATGGTATATATGTAGATATATTTTCCCTATGAAACGCAACAAAACAAAGAATAGATCTTACTATTACGACATGTTCCATTCCCCTAGTAACATCCCCTTGATACTTCCAATGGGTAACGTGTATCTGTTGCGCTTGTGCTTAATTCAATTCTTCCTCACCACAAATCAATCCTATATAGGAAATATATACTTGTTACAAGCGGATCCATTGGATCGGTTTGTCAATAGCTTTAAGTCATAATCTCATTTTTTTGACTCTGCACCACCAATTCCCCTATTATTATTTTAAGGATCAATAATGTAACAATTCCTTTATATTCATCGAGATAGGGGGCATGATTCACATGGATATAGTAAGTCTCGCTTGGGCTGCTTTAATGGTAGTTTTTACGTTTTCCCTTTCACTCGTAGTATGGGGAAGAAGTGGACTCTAAGGGTACTACTAATTGAGTGTAATTGAGTTGAGTAATCAGCTTGTATCAATTGTTTAATTTCATAATTAGATCGTTTTATGTTTAAATAAACATATCTTCCATCTCAAAATTCCACAGAAATTTAGTAATTAATTACCTTTAATTTGAATTTAACCTTTGGATCCGCTATCTCAATTATTCCCGCGTTCGTATTTTGAAAATCAAAGCAACTCCCCTGATAATGATAGAAAATTGATTTTTTCCAATCAAATTTATTCTATTCCTCCAAAATATTCCATTTCATTTTGATGAACCCGTTCTTTCTTACCATAACATTAACATCATAATGGATATTACAATGAGGAGCAACAATCCCTATTTGATTTCTTTCCCTCTTTACTGTTCAAAGGGGGAGTCGTTCTAGAGTAGATACAACTTTATACTGTGGGCAACCTAACCTTGGAGAGGCTACGCATAAGAAAAGAAGAGCGCCCGGTGATCCACATATACTTACCTTAGACTCCTGGCATTTTATTTATGCTTTATCGCCTCACCATCAGGGTTCAAGCATGAAAAAAGGTCTACTACCCCTTTTCCAGATACGAATAACTTACCATAGAACTCCTTGGATCGTCTAGTACAGATCATCCAATTCACAATTATTTCTTTTTCTTCGGAATTGAATTCTAAAAAAAATTACTTGCCTTTCTTTTGTATATGCGCATACTACTCCTCCACTCTTTCGCAATAGTTAAAAAAATTAGTTCTACTACTTAATCTTAATTTAATCAAACAAAAATCTATCCTGATTACTGATTATCATTATGAAAGTTATTAACTTAATTAAAGAGAAACCTATGAATTAGAGCAATTACAATTAAGTTATTAACTTAGATTATTTCGGATTCATCAAAATAAAAACGAATGGATGGGTGGAGCGAAGAGATGGAATGGGAGTGCTATTTGAATCTATATATATATATATATTATAATATGTGATAATGAATTTATGGATTTGCATCCACATGTATGTAGATACATATTGTATTGTAGATTGATTGTAAATTGATCTCTATCAATTCCATATTCCATATCTTCACACAATAGATAGTACGGTAGAAAGGTTCATATAGTTCTCCCCACCGTACTATCTCATCTATTGGATACATATACCGCGGATTCAATCCAGTCTGCTCATTTCATTTAAGACTTGGAATTGTAATCCCTTTCTTTCATTTATTGAATCATTTTTAAAAGAACTAAACTAATAAAATAAGACTAACTCAAGTTTCATTCAAATTAATCATTTTGACTGACTGTTTTTACGTAGATGATAAGTAAAAAAGCAGTAGGAACTAGAATGAACAGCGCAGTAGCAATAAATGCGAGTATATTTACTTCCATAATCTCATAATTTAATTTTATTTTGCTTCGCAAGAAATCGGGATCTAATCCCATAGAGATGAGAAATCCTTCTCCATAATTTTGAAATTCAATGGGATTAATGAAATCCTGATGATACTGAATCGGATTATAATATCATGAATAACAATATCTGATCTATCAAATCAATTCATCGTCGAGAATTGAATAGTATAACATAGGAAGATCTTTTATCCATACTGAATCGAAAAATTGCATTTCTGACCCCCACCCAAGAATCCCTTTGAATTTCTCATATTTTTCTACTCTTTCGTTCCTTTCTATAACCCGCCGTCCTCATTCTTTATAGAATGATATCATATGAATGAGGTTCGACCAGCATTCCATCCGTCACAGATCCAAACAGTAGAAGTGAACTGGAAAACGAATTAAGTTCTAAGCTAAGTTTTTGTGATGACCTAATCTTCTTGAAAGACAGAGAAAAATGAAAAAAAGATTATTTGTTCTATTTTCTATTCTCCACCCCCAGAACAGAAAGACAGGATCTTTGATTGATCTTTTATTAGTATCCGTATCCTCCTTCCTTTCCTTGATTCAGACATATAAATCGAGAATCCAGCGTGCAATTTGGGCGAGATAAAGAGATTGTCCCCAATTCAATTAGTAATTGAGCTTACCTTGCCCGATGATAAATGTGAAATAAGGATCCTTCCACCTGGAATTAGATACTGCTCTTTGTCTCCTCCCCTTCGCGGAAGGCGGAGAGATGAATCAATCGATTCATAGGATCCCAGGTTGGTGCGGGACTGACGGGGCTCGAACCCGCAGCTTCCGCCTTGACAGGGCGGTGCTCTGACCAATTGAACTACAATCCCAAGAAAATGAGGTGTACAGCTTACATTATTTATTGTTTTACATTTTATTTCTCGGATTGGCTTAAAAGAATTCATAGATCCAGATTGTTAGAAACATCAGAACATGGAGGAACAAATAGAATCAAGTTGACTCTTTATTCCTCCATATCATCATGTATTTTTGGAGTACGGATTGGTTATATCATCCTCAAGGATCGGTGAATTCTTGGGCCGAGCTGGATTTGAACCAGCGTAGACATATCGCCAACGAATTTACAGTCCGTCCCCATTAACCGCTCGGGCATCGACCCAGGAAGAATCAATTGTCGGTTTATTGATAATTCATGGTCAACTTTTCTTTCGTCGTACCCTACTACCCCCAGGGGAAGTCGAATCCCCGCTGCCTCCTTGAAAGAGAGATGTCCTGAACCGCTAGACGATAGGGGCACGCCCACCCGATCGCCATCATACTATACTCATAGTATGAGTAGTTTTTTGGAATTGTCAATATAATGAATGCTAGGATACGAACAACCTTTCGTGCTTTCGTGATTCCGTATACATATAATATTAATGTAATAAAATTTCTCTATTGTTCATTCAGGAACCATTCATTATATATTCTTATATAATATAAGAATAACAATTCTTATATAACAAAGATTAATTATATAATCTAATCATAATCAAACTAATCATAATCAAAATAATGGAGTATAGGGGATGTCTTGCCCGACAGAAAAAGTCAAACCCATTCATTCTAATTTTCACTCATTGATTCGCGCATCGTTAAGATATAATAAACATAGACTGTTATATTACTATTATATTAATTTAATATATGTATTTATACATGTATTTAATTAACTATTCATTGTTCCTGAATGAGCCCCCATCTGTATATGTATATTGTATATATTATATACAATATATACAAGATATAATTGTACAAGATATAATTGTACAGGTATATCCAGTAGATTCTTAGTGGGCTAAATTTTTGGAATTAAACGGGCCCTTTTAACTCAGCGGTAGAGTAACGCCATGGTAAGGCGTAAGTCATCGGTTCAAATCCGATAAAGGGCTTTTCCATGAAGCTGCAATGGTCATTTTTCCGCATCCGATAGAGATGGTATAAAAAAGGGAACTGCCTGTCAAAGTTCTAATGAGTTATAGGGTTGAACACTTGTTTATTCATTATGATAATAGGATGTCCCGCATTAGGCATTAGGAAGACTACTATGTTACTAAGGGATATACTCTCGTTATTCAGATTTTTTGTCTTGGGACATATATATTCTAGATACCCAAGTAGCAATTACCAAAGTATTCATACTTCTCTCTTGTTCCAATCAGGATCAAATCCAGCGGAAAAATGAGAAATGGAGAAAAAAAGTAAGTGGACCTGACCCATTGAATCATGACTATATCAGCTATTCTGATACTAAGACTGATAGCAAGATTCGATATAAATGAAATTGTGCAAGCAGATCCGTAATTTCCTTGGACCACGCAACATATTGTGGGTCGATTGAATCTTCTTCCTCCTCCTGCGTGCCCCATAGGAATATCCATAGGAATAAATCGCTATTTATTTTCTCTTCTCCACCGAAACCGTTCATTCTGAGTTACAAGAGCAATCTATTTTTCAATATCTTTGACTGATTCTAGAAAAAAAAGACTAGGTTATGTCTATATAGGATTTATATACAGATATCTGATCATGAACTCACGCACCATTCCCTACCGATGGATGCATCCGATATTTTGGTTCCGCCAATGGCGAATAAATCCGAATCATGAAAAGGAACGTTCATTTCTAGTTTCCTATAGCGGACAAAAAAAAGAAAAAGTTATATCCTTTTTTCTATTCTACCGGTTAATTAACTTAAAGAGGAAAGAGGAGAATATTCAAAGTTTCTTTTTTTTGCTTCAACCCATGAAAACATATACTCTGGGTGAAAATAAATACTCTGGAATTTGAGATTCATCTGAGGGAGAAAAAACAATAAAAAAAACAATAAAAAAATGAAACAGTAACAAAACCATATAATACTATTACTATTAATATAACTATAACTACTTTATAACTAGATTATTTATAAACAGTAGTATAGAAATAAATAGTAGTATAGATCAGTAGTATAGATCATACTATTAGTAGTATAGATCATATTATAGTAATATAGTATACACAGAAATAGAAATTAGGAGAATCTATTAATTGCACAGATATACACAGAAATTGCGAGAATCCATAACATAAATAGTTGATCTTTTCTTAATATCACCACTAAGATCCAACAATCAAATCAGTTGATGGAAGGGAGGGGGAGATAGATCTGGGAAGCAAGTGGTAGCGAAAGAAGGGATCGGTTGCTCTTTGTCAGTTATTTCATAAATTGAATCTGATTGATAAGGCATAAGACAATTCGGGTATCGGATGGTTCTTAGGAATAGGAAAGAATAATTGAGGTGAGCTAGCATGCCTAGGTCGGTTTGGTACAGTAGAAAGGAAGGATCCGTATTGTATCTTCGAAACCAAAGATTTTGAAAAGGGTAGTGGACGGGGAATCATCTATAGACGATCGAACCGTCATATACCCAGATAATGATATGAGGTGTTCGAAAATGGTTGAAGTAGTTAAATAGGAGGATCACTATGACTATAGCCCTTGGTAGATTTACCAAAGAAGAAAATGATTTATTTGATATTATGGATGACTGGCT